TTTTATTGTTCTCGCCTCTGCCTTGGATTCTGTTCTTTTGCATGAGATAGAAATACGGAATTCCAGAAATCCAGACTTTTTACCAACTTAACTTAATGGTAAGAAATCCCGGGATCTAAAAATTCATTTCGTACAATTGAACCTTTTCAAACTGTTTCTTTTTGAGAACCAAAAAGACTTGTGCTAAAATAACAGATGCGAAAAAGAACAAAAGGCCTTGGACGCGCAATGGATCCTGAAGCACTATTTCTGCATCCCCCTGCCCAAAGCCTCCCACATTAGGATTGCTTGTTAACGGTTGATCAAGCTTGATTGATTCTCCCTCTGAAACAAGAAGTTCTGGTCCGGGAGGTATAATATCAATTACTTGGCGCCCATCCGACGCATCAACTATGGATATTTCATATCCCCCTTTTTCTTTACGTAGTATTTTTTTGACTATACCCGATGACGTAGCATTATAAACTGTATTGTTACTCTTGCTACCATCAGGATAAATCTGTCCCCTTCCTCGGTTTCCCCCTACATATATGGGATATTTTAAGAAATGAACGTCTTTTTTTGTAGCGGGATCGGGGGAAAGAATGGGAAAGACAATTTCACTATATTTCTTACCGGGAACAGGGCCTATGACAAGAATATTTTTTTTATTGGGACGATAACTCTGAAAAGAGAGATTTCCTATCTTTTCTTTCAACTCAGGAGAAATACGGTCGGGCGGCGCTAATTCGAATCCCTCAGGCAAAATAAGAACAGCACCCACATTCAACCCTCCCTTTTTTCCATTAGCAAGAACTTGTTTCAGCTGCATATCATAAGGGATTCGAAGAACTGCTTCAAATACAGTATCGGGAAGGACAGCTTGGGGAACTTCAATATCCACGGGCTTATTAGCTAAATGGCAGTTGGCACATACAATTCGTCCAGTTGCTTCCCGCGGGTTTTCATAACCCTGCTGCGCAAAAATGGGATATGCATTTGAAATAGACGTCCGAGTTATTACGTATATCATGATCGATACAGAAATCGATCGAATCATCTGTTCCTTTACCCAAGAAAAAGTATTTCTATTTTCCATGTCCAATCGCGGATCCCGGAGTTTCTACAATAAATTAGATAGGTAGCTAAGTTAATCTAGTTCCCTATACACGAGTCTGTTGTCATTCTACTGCAACAGTTGTACTGGAATGATGAATACCTTGAGCAGGTAGAAATAGAAAGAATTTTGCTAAAAAGGGCTTTCTTTCTAAAGAAAGAAAAATGCTAATTTGATTAATATTAAGAAATCCAATTATGCTTCACTAATTGAATGATAAATGACTACAAGCGAAGGAGATAGACGGTTTAAACAAAAAAAGACCCAAAATTTCAAACACGTGTCTAGAATCACAGGAAAACTACAAACAAAAATAGTGAAAATTAACTCGTTAGGAGCCCATCCAAGATCGTTGTAGACCCAACGAATTAGTAGTTCCCAACCGCGGGTGGAGTGAAATCCAACAAAAAAATCCGTAACTAAAAGAATAAAAAAAGCTTTTATTGAGTCATTTAAGTTATATAAGAATTCCTGAGCCCAAGAATTCAAAATGACAAGTTCCTCTTTACCCAGAAAAAAAGAACCACTTAGAATAGCCAAACAGATTATATTTGTTGAGAAATGCAAAATGATATGGAGATGGTCCTCATTATCTATTTTGGCCAATTGTATTATTTCCTTGTGTATTCCTATAGGAGGTTTTTGTACATGTGTCTTCGGTTTCTCTTTTATCATTTCGTCCAAGAGAAAAAGCTCTTCTAATTCTATGAATCCTTCTAGAATCCTTTTCTCTTGAATATCCGTTAAGAGAGTTTCAGGTTGCCTGGTATTCCACCAATTCTTAATCCCAAGTTCCAGACATTTGTTAAAAGAGAAAGAGACTCCCCAGGGCAAAAGTACGATAAATACAAGATATAGGAAAGAAGGCAATGCTTTCTTTTTTTTCATTTTTGATCTGTAAATTGAGTTGTTAATGAATCCGCTTCATTCGCTGACTCTATATGATATTTCTTTTCTTTGATCTTTGAAGCATTCTATAACAAGGTTTGAGACCTTGTGTTTGTATCTATTTCTCTTTTTGTATACTAGTAGAATTTCATTCTATTGGGTTCTTTCTTATTTTAGATCTAAATGAAGTGGAATAGAGAAATAGAATAAAAAAAAAAAGCCCCTTCCCTTCATATGAAAAGGGAAGAATATTATGCCATATATCTCACTTGGACAAAACAAATTCGAAACAATTTTCTCTTATCTTCGGTTGTTCCTTCCTTTAGATAAATACTCGAAAATATCCTTACAATTTTAAAAAATTGCAATTGGTACTCAAAATACTTCAATTGGTACGCGCAAGAAATAGGCCAATTCGGCAGCTTTTTGTTCAATTTCTCGTGGAGTAAAAAACTTCTCATCCGTACGAGTCAAGGGAATGACCCCCTGGCCACGTATTTCCATATAAAGGATACGACGAGGATAAAGACCCTCTTTAACCTGAATTCTAATTGATTGGATATCCCGCACAAGGAATCGAAGGAAGATGCGACGTTTTATTCCAGGGAATCCCCAACGAAAAATGCACACTATTCCCTCTTTTCTATCAAATCGATCATAACCACTGCCTACATTCCACAAAATAGTGCACCACAAATAGGAGCTAATGAATAGGCCCGCGATTCCGTAGAAAGACATCACGACCCCCTGTGGAAAAAAAAGAATTTGTTGAGATGGAAGTAGGGATATCATATTCTTACCAAGATAACTGGAAGCCCCAACCGCTAAGAATCCTAATGAACCTAGAAAAAGAATACAGGCCCAGAAAAAATTACCTCTTTTTCGAGAACCCTTTAGAAGTTCTATCCATATGTGTTCTGATCGCCAATTCATATTAGATATACTAAATCCAGCAGTGGTTAATTGAAATTGAGAGAATAAGCTAAATGATTTTGACTTTACTTTTTTTGTTTTGATTCTGAAATCACCTTCAGCAGCTAGGACTCCTGTGAAATAATTGGTTAGATACATCGACTTTCTATTCAAAAAAAAATTCCAGGATCCGCTTAAAAAAAACTCGCTATACTCGGCTACGCATATGTATGCATTTATGCTCGTAGCCTATATCTGCATCCATAGACGTTTTTCATTTGTGTGTAGAAAGAGCTACATACCCTATCATATTAATATATTACTTACACTAAAAAATATCTGTATTATGATCCTGGAAATAAATTGAGCAAATTAGGCCCCGTCGGTTCTAGACAATCTTATTTTTCTGCACATAAAGAAATAAAGAAGCCATTGCAATTGCCGGAAATACTAAGCCTACTAAAGGCACGAAAATAGAGGGTAAGTTTAAATCTGTCATAGAATGGGTGTCTCAATTCCAATTTACTATTTCTATCTATTCCAAATATATCTTAAGATTCTTATGATATAATTAAGTATATCTATTATAAGGAATATTGACTATTGTATTTTTGAGTTTACAAAATAAAGATTTTTTATAGAATACTTTAGTTAGTATTCTTTAGTATTCTATATCTATAAAAAAATGAATGGAATGGATAATTCCATTTTTCTTTTTCCATTCTGACGGCCTTTCTATCTTTCTAATCCAACTTGAAATTGGATTCAAAAGAAAGCGATAAAATGAAAGAAATACCTCTTTCAGAATACCCTTGAATTTAAAAAGTAGAAGTGGAATAGAATATCCAGTTGAAGGGTAATGATCATACGTCTGTAATGCATTGTATGTCCCAGAATAGGTCCCATTCTTCTACCCTTTCCGGGTAGTCGATGGCTATTCACAGCTACTACCTTAACACCAAAGAAGAGCTCGACCCAATGCTTTATTTCTGTCTTAGTGAATCCCGATTCGACATTAAAAGTATATTGATTCTTTCCCAATAAACGAAGACTCTTTTCTGTAAATACTGCGTATTTGATTCCATTATCGTATGATAATACTATATTTATTTTGATTTTTATTTCTTTATTGTATTATACCTTTCTATATTCTAGATATATAGAATAGAAGAATCTCGATTTGTCAAGTCTCATGATCGTATCAAGATATATTTAAATTTGGCTCGATCTTTTTTTTTGTAAAAAAGATCGAGCCAAATTTAATTGCAATCAATTAGAAGATTAAAGAAGAATTACTGCATTTCGTAACTGATTTTTTCTCTTTCTATTTCGCTTTTTTTATTTAGACCTTCTTTATCTTTATATCTAGTTTTATCTACTTAATCAATGGTATCTACCGGCTTGAAATCGAATGTGATCGCTTTCCATACTTCACAAGCTGCAGCTAGTTCAGGACTCCATTTGCAAGCTGCTCGGATAATTTCATTACCTTCACGAGCAAGATCGCGCCCTTCGTTACGAGCTTGTACACAGGCTTCTAAAGCCACCCGATTAGCTGCTGCACCTGGTGCATTCCCCCAAGGATGTCCTAAAGTTCCTCCACCAAATTGTAATACGGAATCGTCTCCAAAGATTTCGGTCAGAGCTGGCATATGCCAAACATGAATACCCCCTGAAGCCACCGGTATAACACCTGGCATGGATACCCAGTCCTGGGTGAAAAAGATACCGCGAGAACGATCTTTTTCAATATAATCATCGCGCAATAAATCAACAAAACCTAAAGTCATTTCGCGTTCCCCTTCTAACTTACCTACTACTGTACCGGAGTGGATATGATCTCCCCCAGACATACGCAATGCTTTAGCTAATACACGGAAATGCATACCATGATTTTTCTGTCTATCAATAACTGCATGCATTGCTCGGTGAATGTGAAGAAGTAGGCCGTTGTCGCGGCAATAATTAGACAAACTAGTATTTGCGGTGAATCCTCCAGTTAAGTAGTCATGCATTATAATCGGAACCCCTAATTCCCTCGCAAATACTGCTCTCTTAATCATTTCTTCGCATGTACCTGCAGTCGCATTCAAGTAATGCCCCTTGATTTCGCCAGTTTCTGCTTGTGCTTTATAAATTGCTTCGGCAACAAATACAAAACGGTCTCTCCAGCGCATAAATGGTTGTGAGTTTACGTTTTCATCATCTTTGGTAAAATCAAGTCCACCGCGTAGACACTCATAACATGCTCTACCGTAATTTTTTGCGGATAATCCCAATTTTGGTTTAATAGTACATCCCAATAAAGGACGACCATACTTGTTCAACTTATCCCTTTCAACTTGGATACCATGAGGCGGACCGTGGAAAGTTTTTGCATAAGCAGGAGGAATTCGTAGATCCTCCAAACGTAGAGCACGTAGGGCTTTGAAACCAAATACGTTACCCACAATGGAAGTAAACATGTTAGTAACAGAACCCTCTTCAAATAGATCTAATGGATAAGCTACATAACAGATATATTGCTCCTCTTCCCCAGGAACGGGTTCGATGTGATAGCATCGTCCTTTGTAACGATCAAGACTGGTAAGTCCATCAGTCCAAACAGTTGTCCATGTACCAGTAGAAGATTCCGCAGCCACTGCAGCCCCTGCTTCTTCAGGCGGAACCCCGGGCTGAGGAGTTACTCGGAATGCTGCCAAGATATCAGTATCCTTGGTTTCGTATTCCGGAGTGTAGTAAGTCAATTTATAATCTTTAACACCAGCTTGAAATCCAACACCTGCTTTAGTTTCTGTTTGTGGTGACATAAGTCCCTCCCTACAACTCATGAATTAAGAATTCTCACAACGACAGGGTCTACTCGATATAGATTAAGCGTAAATTAAACCAAAAATCTTAAAAAAAAAAAGATATTCAATTAATATCAACTCATTAAATAAAAAAGGGAGTATGCTTAAGTTAATGAATATGTTTTATTCATATATAATGGGTACACCCTGTGTACGTTCTATCCTATAGGAATTCGATAGGAATTGAGTTGTTGTTATGGTAAGTTAACATGGTTCATTATTAAACCATAGATTTGATTCACCAAATCCATCATTATTGTATACTCTTTGATAGATATAGCGCAACCCAAACCAATCCCTTAATCCTTATTTTACAATTTTATAAGTTCTTATCTTAATAGGCCCCTTTCTTATTTTGAATCTAAATACCTAAATACTAAGAAAATTCTCTGTTGACAGCAATCTATGCTTCACAGTAGTATATATTTTGTATATCGAAGTCCTAGACAGGAAAGTAGAGTAGGCAAAGATCCTTGACAAGAGGAAAAATGTCTATGAAAAAAAAAGATTGATTGAACTTTCCAACGGACTCATTCCATGAGTAAATGAGTGAATGGGATTCGCTTAGGCAACGAAATCAAGTGCTAGCCCCCTTTTCTTTTTTATTGAATTAACTAATTCATTTCCTTTTCACTTTTGGATTTTGGGATATTTTTTTGATTTGGCATTATTCAACAAGAAAAAAACGAAAAATTTCGACAAATTCCTTTTTTTGATAATTATGTGATAATTATGAGAACCAATCCTACTACTTCGCGTCCCGGGGTTTCCACAATTGAAGAAAAAAGTGCAGGGCGTATTGATCAAATTATTGGACCCGTGCTGGATATCACTTTTCCCCCAGGCAAGTTGCCTTATATTTATAACGCTTTGATAGTTAAGAGCCGGGACACTGCCGATAAGCAAATTAATGTGACTTGTGAGGTACAACAATTATTAGGAAATAATCGAGTTAGAGCTGTAGCTATGAGTGCTACAGACGGGTTGATGAGAGGAATGGAAGTGATTGACACAGGAGCTCCTCTTAGTGTTCCAGTCGGTGGAGCTACTCTCGGACGAATTTTTAACGTTCTTGGGGAACCTATTGACAATTTGGGTCCTGTAGATACTAGTGCAACATTCCCTATTCATAGATCCGCGCCTGCCTTTATTGAGTTAGATACGAAATTATCTATCTTTGAAACAGGTATTAAGGTGGTTGATCTTTTAGCTCCTTATCGGCGTGGAGGAAAAATCGGACTATTTGGGGGGGCAGGAGTAGGTAAAACAGTACTCATCATGGAATTAATCAATAACATTGCTAAAGCTCATGGAGGCGTATCCGTATTTGGGGGAGTAGGGGAACGGACTCGTGAAGGAAATGATCTTTATATGGAAATGAAGGAATCTGGAGTAATTAATGAAAAAAATATTGAGGAATCAAAAGTAGCTCTAGTCTATGGCCAAATGAATGAACCGCCGGGAGCTCGTATGAGAGTTGGTTTAACTGCCCTAACTATGGCAGAATATTTCCGAGATGTTAATAAGCAAGACGTGCTTTTATTCATCGATAATATCTTTCGTTTTGTTCAAGCAGGATCGGAGGTATCCGCCTTATTAGGGAGAATGCCCTCCGCAGTGGGTTATCAACCTACCCTTAGTACAGAAATGGGTTCTTTGCAAGAAAGAATTACTTCTACCAACAAGGGATCGATAACTTCGATCCAAGCAGTTTATGTACCTGCGGACGATTTGACCGACCCTGCTCCTGCCACAACATTTGCACATTTGGACGCTACTACCGTACTTTCCAGAGGATTAGCTTCCAAGGGTATTTATCCCGCAGTCGATCCTTTAGATTCAACCTCAACTATGTTACAGCCTCGGATCGTTGGCAAGGACCATTATGAAACTGCGCAAAGAGTTAAGGAAACTTTACAGCGTTACAAGGAACTTCAGGACATTATTGCAATTCTTGGGTTGGATGAATTATCGGAGGAGGATCGTTTAACTGTAGCAAGAGCACGAAAAATTGAGCGGTTCTTATCACAACCGTTCTTTGTGGCAGAAGTTTTTACCGGTTCTCCAGGAAAGTATGTTAGTCTTGCAGAAACAATTAGGGGGTTTCAACTAATCCTTTCCGGAGAATTAGATGGCCTACCCGAACAGGCTTTTTATTTGGTGGGGAACATCGATGAAGCTAGCACGAAAGCTATAAACTTAGAAGAGGAGAACAAATTGAAGAAATGAAATTAAATCTTTATGTACTAACTCCTAAACGAATTATTTGGGATTGTGAAGTGAAAGAAATCATTTTATCTACTAATAGTGGCCAAATTGGTGTATTACCAAACCACGCCCCCATTAACACAGCTGTAGATATGGGTCCTTTGAGAATACGCCTCCTCAACGACCAATGGTTAACGGCGGTTCTGTGGAGTGGTTTTGCGAGAATAGTTAATAATGAGATCATCATTTTAGGAAATGATGCAGAACTGGGTAGTGACATTGATCCAGAAGAAGCTCAACAGGCACTTGAAATAGCCGAAGCTAACTTGAGTAAAGCTGAGGGTACGAAAGAATTGGTTGAAGCAAAGCTAGCTCTCAAACGGGCTAGGATACGAGTCGAAGCTATCAATTGGATTTCCCCATCCAATTAAAGACAATCCAAAGGTTTCGTTGATACAAAGAAAAAGAAAAGAAGGGTAGAAAAAGTTATTAGATAGCAAAGTAAGTCCAATGCTATCTAGTAATTTTTCTACCTACCTACCTACTATTGGATTTGAACCAATGACTCCCGCCGTATGAAAGCAGTACTCTAACCACTGAGTTAAGTAGGCAATTTATCATCACAAAAGAAGTCACATTACTTCGATCGATTATAGATCGAATGTTTTTTATAAGCAATACCGCTCCATTATTGGTATTCCGTTATTGGTATGGTATTATAGTAAATAGATAAAAGGGATATCCTATGGCATTAGAGAATATTCATCTTGACAAGAAATTATCTATATGTTAAGATATCTCTGACAAGGGCTATAGCTCAGTTCGGTAGAGCAACTCGCTTACACGTGCGCCAATGCTTTTCAAGGGAACTTATTATGCAATGAACATAATTGACCTTATTGCAAAATCAATGTCTTACTTCATGGATTCGAGAGAATAGGAGAACAGTAGCCTGACAAACAGTCGGTTCAGTCCGATTCAGGTGCCAATTCTGGTGCCTAATCAAATAGAACCCCTATTGATTTGCTAGTTGATAAGGTAAATATCCAGCCCACTCAATGCTAGGCATAAGAGGATAAGGGCCTCCAAAAAACTTCTTTTCGTTCTATGAACTTTAAGGTGTATGAAGTCTCATAGTCAACTCTTGGAGCGGAACGATAGAGACTCCATTTCACTTAGTTTGATTTAATTTAGGCCGGAGGCAGACCTAAGTCAAAGTAATCCTCCTTTGAAACACTTTGGTATTGCTCCTAGATAGATCATAATACAAATAATCAATCAGAGCACAGGGAGCCATCTTATTATCTTTCCGTAAAGAAAAACTATGGCGGATTAACTGATCTTTACATCAGTTGATGAAAGAGCCCAATGCAGAAAAATGCATGTTGGGTCTTTGAAACAGTTCAAATCATTTCGATAATAATCCGTTTGATCTGTTTTACCGAGAAGGTCTACGGTTCGAATCCGTATAGCCCTACTAATATATATGTCTTTTTTTTTTTTTTTAGATTTTAGGATGGATATCCTATGTTTCCTTTAGTATAGTTTTCTTTTCCTTATTAGTACTTGTTTATAGACTCGAGGGTCGCTTGCGCCATAGAATAGAGATAAAAGCATTAGCATGGCTCATTTATCGAAAATCATAGAGACAGGAAAAGAAAAAAAAATTTCGATCAAATCAATAGAAGGAATGATTCCTTATCTGATTTGAATTCCATCCTCCTTCAAATAGGATATGCCCTAAGTGCCTAGACTTTCCTATAACGACTGCAACGATTTTCTCCATTTTGCGAATTCCTATTTTGTTTGAAGTTTATTACTATAATATACATTATGTAAAAAAATATACATTATCTAAAAATATGGATTATCTAAATAGATCTACTTTAAATTGAAAAAATCGAAAGAAAATAAAAAGAAAGAGTAAATAATAAAACAGGATATTCTGTTTCATAATTATGAAATAGAGTTCTTTTTATTTAGTATTATTCCTCATTAGGCTGCATACATTAGTAATCCTATTTTAATTAGGTTCTAATCTAAT